TTCCTCTTGAACAACCGGAAGCCGGGCCTTATTTTCGCACAATTACGTATACAGGAGAATAATGGTAAAATTGGATTCAATTGTCAACTGCTCCTATCGTAAATAGGATTGACTACGGATTCAAGCCATAAATACGGTTCCAGAAACCGTATGATTTTACCGATCTAAATCAAGCGGGTTTTACATGAAGAAGATTTGGGTTAGCATGTTCTATTCGATACGTCTAGTAGAAAAACCCATATTGGTATTCTTAACAAAATAGAGAAATAAGAACCAAGTTAAGATGATAGGTATCAACCCCTTCTTCTTGCGCCAAAGATCTTACCATTTCCGAAGGAACTGGAGTTCCATCTCTTTATCCATTCAAGAGTTCTTATCTTATGTGTTTCCACGCCCCTTTGAAATGGACAAATTCCTTTTCTTAGGTTTCTTTTCTTAGGTAGGAATAGGAACACATACAAGATCCGTCACTATAAAAAGGGGTAATGGAAACCTAACCATTAACTACTTCCTTTTTGAATTTCATACTAATGGAAATACATGTCCTCCCGAAACAGAATTTGTAACTTGCTATCCTCTTGCCTAGTACGAAAAGATTGACCCCAGTGGAAAAGTCATTTGGATCAACATGAGAGTCCAACTCCATTTCATTGCCAGAATCCATGTTGTATATTTGAAAGAGGTTGACCTCCTTCTCTGATGGTACAAATCTCTTCGCGCTCAGCCCCCTTTCTCCTCGGTCCACAGAGACAAAAGCTAGGACGGACTGGTGCCAAGAGTTAATCACGGAAGAAAGGACTCACTGAGCCGGAATCACTAACTAATACTAATCTAATACTAATAGAATAGATTAGAACTGTCTTTTCGGTATACTTGCCCCGGTTCCCTTGCTACCTCCGTATGATCGTATGATGATTACACTTACACATCAAAGTAACAAACCCATCAAAGTAACTAAAGTAAATAATGTCTCATCAATGGGAGAAATGCGTTATGACTCATTTTATTAATTAGTCAATGGATAGAATATTCTTCAGTGGCGTTGAAGAATATTATCATTTTTTATATCGAAGTTAGAAAATATTATATTATCTGGGCGAATAGTATCTGGATAGGAACGAATAACGCTTGGTTTTTCTTCTATAAATAGAAGAAAAGCGTTACCATTATATTATACACCAAACAGAACAGGGATTCAAATATATAGATATAGACGAACATAGTCCATATATCTGTTATTTCTGTTCTTTTCTTTCTGTTCTTTTTGTTTCTCTTTCTGGTTCGGTTTTTTCCGTTTGCATCTTTTGCATTTTGTTCTACCGCCTCTTTTTTATAGTTATCCGACTGGGTAGCATTCTCTGATTCGGAAACTTCCTCGTCATCTGAATCTTCATCGTCAGATCCAATACCCAACTGCTGCCGTCGTATCTTAGCTCGTATCTCCTCCGCGTCCGGAAGGATTGGCACAAACATACTGAAAAACTCCCTTTTATAAATAAAAAAAAGAAATGAAAGCAAAGTCCTTCCTTTTAAGCCTTTTGAAGGAGGAAAAAGGTGAAGGAGGAAAAAGGACTTTTCTTTCATTTCAATAAATTATTATATTAGTATTTCTTACTAATATTTTGGATACTTAAAGTGAAAACAAAACTCAGTCATCGAAACGCAAGTGTGTCAAAATTTTCTATTTATAAATCCAATTACTGGAAATATTCGGTTCATTTTTTTTCATTCACGCTATGAAACTATATGAATATGAATCACTAAAATGCGTTTTTGTAGAACACCATATACTAAAAAATAGTAAATTAAGACTAATTAATATTCAATATAAGTATAAATAGAACGGGGTACACGGTAGAAACAAGGGGATAAAAAGCTCTATAGGAATATAATGAGTATCGTCAGGCCTAAGATAGACAAGACCCATACCATAAGATTCCCATTTTTTGCCAAAAAGAGCGTTAGCAAACATTTTGGATGATCTTATAGACCCATTTTAGAAGTGGGTTGTTCATTTCGCTGAATCCTCCAGTGTGGAAAATGCAATATGAAATTTTTATTCAATATTCAACTCTATAAAATAGAATTTGAATAGAATTCTTCATTTTTTTGAAAAGAGGAAAAGAATTTGTTATTTTTTATTCTATGATTGGATAGAATATTCTATAGTATAGAGGGCAAAGGGCAAGGACAGGTCAATTTTTAGGATTTTCCGTTTGCAAATACCCAAATTTTTATGCCTAACACCCCGTGGATCGTTCTAACTGTAGTGGAACAAAAATCGATTTTAGTGCGAATAGTTTGGAGAGAAACTCTACCCTTTCGAAGCCATTCGACACCTGCCATTTCTCTTCCTTCAATACGTCCTGCAAGTTGTACTTTAATTCCTTTTGCAAATCCTTTTTTTTCGGCGACTTCAATAGTTTTTTTCATTGCTTTGCGAAATGAAACTCTGTTCTTTAATTGTTGGGCTAGAATTGCGGCAAGAATATTAGGGTCT